TTCAAATCCGGGTGCCGCCTCATCGACAAAAAACTCGAAACCCTTTATTCTTTCTGCTGATATAACTCGCCGAATTTTTGCTCAGCAGAAGCAGAAAGCAGAGGAAAAAGACTTGGACTGTCGATACTTGCTTTATTTTAAGAATCTGGAGGTTCTATGAAAGAAAGGAATGCCAACCCTTGCGCCTAGGATCCAAGGGGAGGGTTCTAGTAGAGGAAGATCTAGCTATCAAGACTTCCGGATTCCCTTCCACTACTAATGTTCCACTACTAATGTAGAGTCTACTGACTTAACTGAGTTTTGGGTTAGATTGGATAATCGGATGGAGAATCAAATTCGTAGTTGTGGAAAGGGGGAAGATACCTTGTATGCAGACGGACGGGCGTCTCTGAATGCTCAGACATCCAATCAATATTGGTATTGGATAGATAATTTCCCTTTTTTATAGAATACAAAGAATAAAACAAAAGTGGAAAAAACTTCTTTCTTTTCGCGAACCCCCAGTCACGAATGTAATAGACTGTCTCCCGAGTGTCTCTGTGAAAAAATCGGGAGACAGTAAGGATTAGATCAAATGGGAGATATGTGATAGGTAGTGAGCGATCTGTCTTGATTGTAGATTGTTATGTCTGTTACGGCAACAAAAGAAAGAAAGGGCCTTACTATTTCTACATGTTCCGTTAATAACATTCCCTTGATAATACCAAGGAAGTAACTGCGTATCTTGCTTGTGCTTAATGCTTCCCGATTCTACTAGAAATCCTATAGGAACTTGTTATGGGTGGATTTATTGGATTGTTTCATCAATAGTGTTTGGTCAGAATCCCTTTTTGACTCTGCGCCATTGATTCCACTATTATTAGTGATCAATAATGGAAGAATTCCTTCATATTCATAGAGATAGGGGACATAATTCACATGGATATAGTAAGTCTTGCTTGGGCTGCTTTAATGGTAGTCTTTACATTTTCCCTTTCACTTGTAGTATGGGGAAGAAGTGGACTCTAGAGGCACTACTAATTGAGTTGAGTAATCAAACTGTATCAATTGTTTCATATATCGTTCTGTAAAGCGTTTTTAAATTCAAATATCTCCATTTCAAAATTCTACTGGAATCTAGTAATGTAATATATGAATAATAACCTTTGAATCAAAGAAATATTTCAAACATTCCTATGTTCGTATTTGGAAAATAAAAGAGATAGACATGATCTGCAATTTTTTCCAACCGAATTCTTCCTAAATATTCTATTCTATTTCGATAAACGGGCCCTTACCAGAATTTTATATGGATATTACAATGAGAGGCAACCGACCCCTCCTTTTTTTGTTTCCCCCTTTACTGTTCAAAGAGGAAGTCGTTCTGTTATTACGTAGATACGTACTTTTTCAACATAGTCGTTATCGAACGAAGTACTACGCAGAGTTGGGGTCTTATTTACATGCACATTACAATTACATATATGTCATTTATATGTACATATATGAAGATGCAATGCATATTATTATTATAGATTAATTTAGATTAAGCCTATATCTCTTTATACAGTACAACTTTAGACAATACAATAATAGATAGTGTGGTAGAAAGGTTCATATATATATTTCTTTCTACCATACTATCGGATCTCATATACTGCTGATTCTAGTCCGCCCATTTCATTTAAGGCGTGGAATTCAAATCCCTTTCATTTCTTCAATCATTGATAAGAACTAAGAAGTCAAGCTTCATTCAAATTAATCATTTTGACTGACTGTTTTTACGTAGATGATAAGTAAAAAAGCAGTAGGAACTAGAATGAACAGTGCAGTAGCAATAAATGCGAGAATATTTACTTCCATAATCTCATCGTTTTTTTACTTCATAATAACTCGGGATCTAATCCCATAGAGAGGAAAAATCTTTTCCTGTAAATTCAATGAGATGAATTGCATCCCGACGATATTTGTTTGATATTGAATCGGATCACAATATCATGAATAACAATATCTGAGCTATCAAATCGACTCATTGTCGAGAATTGAATAGTATATAACATAGGAAGATCTTTTATCCATAACGAATCCAAAATTGGATTCCTGATACAACCAAGAATCCCGTTGAATTTTGCATTCTTTCTTTTCTATAACCTACCGCCCTCCGTATACAAGCATCTGATGAGGTATCATCAGACCCGTCTTCCACTTCCATTGGTCACAAACCCAAACAGTAGAAGTGAAATGGAAAAAAGAAGAAGTCAAGTTCTAAGTTTTTTTATAATCTAATTTTCTTGGAAGACAAAGAGGTGTCTGTGATAAAGAAGGATCGCGGTATAATATAAAAGATCTAATATTTCGATAAATTCACTGTTTTAAATTCACTATTTTGGAGTTTGCTCTTTCTTCGATAGGGCCCTTTCAAAAAAATATATATATTATTCATTCCCTTACTAAGAGGAATGGATCTTTGTTTGATCTCTCTTTTATTAATAGCCCCGTTCCTTGGATCGGGACTGGGACATATATCATATCCAAAATTCAGTGTGCAATTTGTTAGAAATTGAGGTTACACAAAATCGGAGCTAGAAGAAGGGGAGGTAGTTTTAATAGAATCTGAAAAGTACTTTGTCGGGCTAACTATGTTAAGGCTAAGTTCATTTTGTATCATACAATAAAAGAATAAAATTTGTATATGTGTTCCCGAGAAAGAGATGGGTATTCTATTCCATTGAGCAGAAGCAATCCAAAAAGAAAGAAAATAAAGATCCCCGCCGGGAATTAGATCCTGCTCCCTATCTCCCCTCTTCACAGAAAATAGAGAGATGAATTGCTGGATTCATCGGATCCTAGGTCGGGACTGACGGGGCTCGAACCCGCAGCTTCCGCCTTGACAGGGCGGTGCTCTGACCAATTGAACTACAATCCCAGGAAAATAAGGTGTACAGGATCCATTACATATTCTTATGATTTAATTCAAAACCATATTTCTATTTAGAATCGCCATGTTGTAACAGAGACAGGGGCGGTGTGGTATATTGATATTCACATGGATATGGACGTTAATGAGAACGACACGTATTACTAGATAATTCTAGTGTCAAATCGATTGATAATAAACTTTTCAATGAAATCAAAAAAAAAAAAGAGTCTTTTTTGGTTTTTTCTCTTATATTCTATCCTTATTTATTTGTTCTCACATATTCTAATCTTTCTAATGATCTAGTCTGTAAATAGAAGGAAGGGGGGGTAAAGAAAAAAAGATTCTTTTCTTTTTTTTTATTCCCCCGCATCAGGCGTTTCTGGAAGCCAAATTTTTATATCATCTCATGATGGATCGGCGAATTATTGGGCCGAGCTGGATTTGAACCAGCGTAGGCATATTACCAACGAATTTACAGTCCGTCCCCATTAACCACTCGGGCATCGACCCAGGAAGAATCCATTTTAGACTTATGGATAATCCATGATCAACCTCCTTTCGTAGTACCCTACCCCCAGGGGAAGTCGAATCCCCGCTGCCTCCTTGAAAGAGAGATGTCCTGAACCGCTAGACGATGGGGGCATACCCGCCCGATCGCCTACTATGCTCATAGTATGAACAGTTTTTTAAAATTGTCAATATAATGTAATGATATGACTAGATCCGAAGAATCTTTCCGGCTTTCATGATTCCATCGAATTTCTTTATTTATTTATTGAAAATTTATTCAAAAAGGATGATGTAGAACTTGTAAATCTGGGAAAGGGATCAACAAGTAATCGAAAAAATGCTTTTTTTCTATAAAAATTTGGTTCCTGAATGAGTCACTATGAGTCTACTGTATGTACCTATGTATATAATATATATACATATCTATACATAGCGGCTAGTGGTGCATTCAAGAATTGAATCAAATGGGCCCTTTTAACTCAGCGGTAGAGTAACGCCATGGTAAGGCGTAAGTCATCGGTTCAAATCCGATAAGGGGCTTTTTTTCCACAAAACTCCAGTCTGAGTCTTCATTTTGGAGCGGAAAATAGAGATATTGTTGCTATTTGTAATAAAAAAGTAAACATCCACATAAATAAAATGAGAACTTATTATATAATAATAAGTTCTCATTTTATTTATAGTCCTATAGTTATAAAGTGGAACATTTGTTCATTATCATAGTAAGTCTTATCCCACTTATTGGGAGGACGACTATGTCACTACAGGCTATACTCCTACTCATGTTTCATTATTCAATATTTTTGGTCCTGGAGCATAGATATTCTATACTACCCAATCTTAGTTATGAATCGGCAAATACGCCTACCCTTCCATTCTTCCAATCTAATCAAGAACGAGATAAAGATTAGAAATCAACAAAAGAAAAAGTAAGTGGACCTGACCCATTGAATCATGACTATATCCGCTATTCTGATATTCAAATTAAATAGAGATAAAATTGTAGCGGCGTACCCCCCTTTTTTTATTAATTTCGTTTCCTTGGGCTACGCAAGAATTTGTCGATATTTCCAATGGAATGTTCTTGTTCCTGGATGCTTCATAGGAATAAATTGCTATTCCGTTCCCACATAGAGAAACATTTATTCCGAGTCACAACACAAAAGCCATCTATTTTTGAATATCTTATAGCTTTCTTTGATTCCAGAAAAAGCTCTATATCTATTATATTATATCTAAAATCCACATCAGATCGCGGTTTCATGTACCCAATATTTCCATATCAATGCATCCGATCTTTTTTTTTGTTTCGACAATGTGATTGTGGTGGAGAACAGATGTGAGAAAGGGACTTTCATTTAGAGTCTACTATTATTTAATATTGTATTTCATTTAAGGGCAGGGACAAAAAAATAGGGAATTTTCCTTTTTTCTGACAGATAAAGGTAAAGTAAATAGGGAATGTCTTTTTTGGTTGGACCTGTGAAAAGATATACTTCGGGGTTTTGAAAGAAAAGGAAATATAACAAAAAACATTCAAAAAACGAGTAAGAAATTGAATTATATAATAAATCAAATTATATATAGGTTA